TTCCCATTCATTTCCTGCGGACTCTTCGTCTCCTAATTCCTTCCATTCTACCAAAGAATTATCTGTAATAATTCGCAAATCCGAATCGGCTAATTGTTCTCTGATAGCACCTGCCCCCGTAGAGATTTCTCGGTTTCGAAATGTCTCGAAACCTTGAGTAGTAAAAAAGAGTGGGATGCTGTATTTCCAGGATTGTATTTCATATTCGAATGAACCTCGTAATCGTAAGAAAGTAGGTTTTTTAGCTATGGACCTAGCAAAAGAAAAATCGAGATAGGTTCCTATAGTATTGGATTCCCCCCCTAACAATCGGACGTGAAGGTTTCCTCTCATCCGGCTCAAGTAGTTACACCAAATAAAGAAAGGGGTTCTTCTTCTTTTTAAACTTTGTTCGAGAAAACCCTACAAAAAGCTACTCTTTACTCAAGTTCCCAGTAAGGACCAGCCTTTCATCGATTCATTCTTATCTTATTTTATTTTTGATTTTAACTCTAACCTTTTTTACTTTCTTTTATGTTTCTTTATGTTTACGAAAAAAAGGAAATGTGAAATTCTTGAGTAGTCTACTTCCCCTCAAATGATGAATCCCCTGAAAGGAATATTTTGGGACTCGTAAAGGATTTATTTGTCTATATATTGTATTGTTCCATTCGATCTTTTTTAGGTCTCTACTCACCTCGATGATTATGTGCCATGATATCCCTTGAAGCATATATGCGATAGATAGGCTCCTGTAACCATGCCATATTCGCTTGCGCTAGAATTTCTTTCTAAAAGAAATGGAATGTATAATTCCACAAAAAATCTTTTTTCACGAGGTATAACTAACTATTCCTATATTATCTGTTACGGAATCGACCATGGATCAATTCCCCTTTTCTTCAATTTTGAAGTCTTGAATGAACCCATAATTCTGAGCTTCATGTTCCTCCTCCCAAGATACATGTCAGAGCCGGGGGCATCCCAATCAGATTAAATGGGATGACAGTTTCTCAGTCCAAATCTGTCAAATGAAAATTTTGATCAAATCACACATCGCAATATACTAGGCCCTCTAATTCCCTAAGGGGCTTATCTAAAAGATTCGCAATATAACTAGGAAGACGTTTCAAATACCACACATGAGTCACTGGACATGTCAGTTTGATGTATCCCATTTGGTACCTTCGTATCCGAGAATCAACAAATTCCACCCCGCATTCTTCACAAGATTTCGGGTCTTCTTTTTCAGCCCCAATCCCTCGGTAATTTCCACAAGCACAAATCCCACTTTTTATGGGTCCAGAAATTCTTTCACAAAACAATCCATCTTTCTCCGGTTTATTAGTTTTATAATGAAAAGTATAGGGTTTTGTCACCTCTCCAACTATCTCTCCATTGGGTAGAATTTTTTTTGCCCAAGCCCTGATTTGTTGGGGGGAAACTGGTCCAATTCGAAGTTGTTGATGTTTATACTGGTCGATCATAGAATAGAAATTCTGATTCACTGAGATCAAGCTTCCTTCCTATTCATCTGGAAGTTCTTTTCAGATACAAGGAAATGATTCAGTTCCAGGGACAAAGATCGTAGTTCTCGAACGAGCAATCGAAAAGATTCTGGAGCACCTTCTGGGTTAGGTACTGTTGCTCCAATAATCGTAGCACCAAGTACTTCTTGACGAGCTCTAATATGATCAGATTTATAAGTAAGCATCTCTTGTAAAATATGAGCAACACCAAATCCCTCTAGAGCCCAAACTTCCATTTCTCCTACTCTTTGTCCCCCTTGTTTGGCCCTCCCTCTAAGGGGTTGTTGTGTAACAAGTGCGTAATGCCCACTGGAACGTCCATGGATTTTATCATCAACTTGATGAATTAATTTTAGGATATAGGACTTTCCTATTAGAACAGGTTGTTCAAAAAGATCTCCTGTTCTTCCATCAAATATTCTGCTTTTTCCCGGATATTCGGGTTCAAATACCCATGGATTTTTTGTTTGCTTACTGGCTTCATATAATTCAGAAAACACTAGTTTTCTTGAGGCCTCTTGCTCATATCTCTCATCAAAGGGTCCTATTCTATAATGTTTCTTTAGCAGATCCCCCGCTAACCCGAGCGAACATTCAAATATCTGTCCCACATTCATTCGTGAGGGGACTCCTAATGGGTTGAATACCATATCCACGGGCGTTCCATCTTGCAAATAGGGCATATCTTGTCTAGACAAAATCTTAGAAATTATACCCTTATTCCCATGCCTTCCAGCTACTTTATCACCTACTTTTATTTCACGTTTCTGTGAAATATATACACGAATCCTTTCTGGATTATAATTGGAAACCCCCTTTCTATGTATCCATCTCACATCAATAACTCGACCCCTTCCCCCTATAGGTAGTCTTAGAGAAGTTTCTTTTGAAGTGGATACCTGAATGCCAAGTATAGCTCGTAATAATCTATCCTCCGGGGCATATGATGATTCGCTCGCTGTCTGAGGTGTTAATTTACCTACTAAGATATCACCTGTTTCTATCCAAGATCCCAGCATAACAATTCCATTTCTGTCTAAATTTCGGAGTAAATGAGCCTCTAAATGCGGGATCTCCTTAGTGATTCTTTCAGGACCTTGGCTTGTTACATGAGTCTGAATTTCATATTTCCGGATGTGAAAAGAAGTATAAATATCTTCATAGACCAGACGTTCACTAATTAGTACTGCGTCTTCAAAATTGTAACCTTCCCATGGCATATAAGCTACTAATACATTTTTTCCTAAAGCGAGTTCCCCACCAGCTGTAGCCGCACCGCCCGCTAGAATTTGTCCCTTTTTAATGTATTTACCCCGCGGAACCTGAGTTTTTTGATGCATACAAGTATTTTTGTTGGAACGTTGATACATAACTAATGGAATGCTTAGAGTATCCCCATTACTTGAGAAAATGATCTTTCGAGTATCAGTATAAATGATTTTTCCCTTGCGTTCGGCTATAGCTGAAATCCCCGAATCTAGAGCCGTTTGACCTTCCAACCCAGTTCCAACAATGCACTTCTCGGACCGAGAGAGGGGAACTGCTTGGCGCTGCATATTAGAACTCATTAAAGCTCGATTCGCATCATTATGCTCGATAAAAGGAATGAGGGAAGCTCCAATAGAAAAATATTGGAAGGGAAAAATGCTTCTAAGATGAATCTCTTCCCATGCAATAGTCAGGAATTCTTGACGATATCGAGCTGGAACAACCTGTTGTTCTTGAATACCCCGACTCAAGGCCAAAGAATTTCCTGCTGCTACCATATAATATTCATCTCTATTTGGTGATAAATAAACCATCTGTGCCTCTTTTGATCTCTCAGATAATTCATAAAACGGACTCTCTATAGATCCCCAATAACCAACCTTCACATGAATAGCTAATGATCCAATAAGCCCAACATTGATTCCTTCGGACGTGTCAATTGGACAAATACGTCCATAGTGACTCGGGTGGATATCTCGTATCCGAAAACTAGCAGTTCGCCCCGTCAATCCTCCAGGACCCAAATAACTCCATTTTCGCCCATGAACAATTTGTGTCAACGGATTAGTTCGATCCAAAACTTGAGATAAAGGGTGTAGACCAAAAAACGATTCATAAGTAGTTGTTAATGAAGTTGAAGTTACCAAATTTTGAGGAGTTGGTATCAATTTATGCCTGATTGCTCCACATATAGTCCCTCGAACCGTATTTTCTAAACGAACAAGAGCCAATCCGAATTGATCCTGTAATAGATCTGCTACAGAACGAATACGTTTATTTTTCAAGTGATTCATATCGTCAAGTGTACCCATTCCCAATTTCATTCCAATCAAATGATCCACAGCAGCCAATAGATCTCGTGGTAACAAAAATGTATTGTTTTGGGGTATATCAAGATTCAGTCTCCGGTTCATATTTCGTCGACCAATCTTTCCTAATTCACATCTTTGTTGAAAAAATTTCTTTTGTAATTCCTTGCATAAGGACTCAGAAAATACCGGATCCCCCCCTACACAGGCAAATTGTTGATAAAACTCCAAAATAGCATTTTCTTTTGACCCAATCTTTTTTTTCTCTTTATCATTCGGGAAAGACAAGAAAATTTCAGGGTAACAAACATTATCTAGAATTTCTCTTATATTCGAACCCATAGCTGATGATAGAACTAGAATAGATATTTTTTGTTTTCTACTTACACGGGCCCATATCCTTGCTTTTCTATCAATTTCTAATTCTGACCTTCCCCCCCAATCCGATATTATAGTACTGGTATAGACAGAAATTCCGTTATGTTCCAATTCTGAACGGTAGTAAATACCGGGACTTTGCAATATTTGGTTGATCACAATTCGGTATATTCCATTTACTATAGAGGTTCCAAAAGAATTCATTATAGGGATGTTTCCAATAAAAACGGTTTGTTCTTGCATATTTCTACCGGTTTTCCAAATTAAGACCGCGGGTACATATAATTCAGAAGAATATGTGAGTGATTCATACACAGCATCTCTTTCTTTTATCAAGGGCTCTACCAATTGATATGTTTCCACAAATAATTGAAATTCAATTTCTTGATCTCTATCTTCAATTTTTTGAAACTTATGAAATTCTTCCGTCAAGCCCTGATTAATGAACCTACAAAATCCCTCAAATTGTATCTGACTAAATCCAGGTATTGTGGACATTCCCTCATTTCCATTCTGGAGCATCTTAATCTGAAGTTTCCTCTTTTTATTGAAAAAATCCCATTATTGGCGACTTGGCTCACTATTCATCGAACCATACCGATTGATCTAGCAATGATGGAATGGATATTCTGTTTACTGAATCACATAAAATTTTAGTCAACTCCATCCATATATATCATACGTATGAACGGAAGCAAGACAGAGAAATAGAGGGCATTTTCATTTTCGATGCAAGTTCGAATTTGAGCTTGAGCCAGGTACAAATAGAAAGAAATGCAAATTGATAAAGCATTCCTGGGAAAAATTATGTCACTTAGGCTGATTGAGTCTTTTATCGGATATCAAAATTGATCCAATTTATACCTAATTCTTTTATTATGATATTACGATCAGGGTACAAAAAAAGAGAAAATCAATGAATTCAAGAGTCAATCTGCTCTCTATGAATGAGATAAAAAAAGAAGAATCAGGAACAGCATAGAGTTTCCATTTTTTTATCACACGCAATTGAATGTTCAAAAAGGAATTCGCAAATATTTTTTTTGGTAGTAGAATCTCTAAAATACAATGGAATTGCGTACATATATAGTCATAGGAGTAATCTTTAGGAAGTACATGCCGATATAGCTATCTAGCTATCCGTATATCACATCTTTTATCATAATTGAACTTGGTACAACATAGGTTAGGTCGCACTCTACCATAATGTCTATCTTCTATTTATATTCAATGAAATATTCAAGCACGATGATCCTATATAGGGATATGTGCATAAGAAATAGACCCGGACTCGGTATCCACGTATAAAAAATTATGTTCTGGAGTTTACACTGTTCTGGGGTTTACATATACACATATATTTTATTATAATTAGAATAATTTAGAATAATGAGAATTGATAATGATTAGTCGTAAATCAATTGGATTTTGCATCCATTAAGGGAATACAAATGGAGATACAAATTGAAGAGTTGTTCGCTAATTCAAAGTAAGAAAAGTAAGTAAGAGTAAAAGAGTAATAAGTAAATAGTTAATGAAGTAAAGAGTGAATTATTCTAAATTGCCCTGCATTTTACAGTCTGTGACCGGGGCCGGGAATCTTTTCACTTTTCTATAGATCTATCGAATCTATAGAAAAGTGAAAAGAGAAGGTAAGTTTTTAAGCGACGCGTGTTTTGAGATAAAATCAATCGAAGAAAAGAATAGAAACAGGATCCAATAAAAAAGAGGAATTCTTTTTTGGAAAAGGATAAGTACAATGGGATTCAAGATCCAAAAATAAAAGAAATTAAGAAAGTAAAAAATTCAAATCAAAACAAAATGAGGAGAGAAATAGAAATAGAATCTAATTTCTTATAGAATTTCTTTATTTCTTTATCCATTTTGGATGGAATTTTTTGGCGGCATGGCCAAGTGGTAAGGCGGGGGACTGCAAATCCTTTATCCCCAGTTCGAATCTGGGTGTCGCCTGATCAACAAAAAAAATACTTGGAATTTCTTAATCCTGTTGATCGAACTTTACGAATTCTTGCCCCGCAAAAGCATAGGCAAGGGCTAGGTCTGTCGATACTTGATTTCCGTAGGGCCTATAAAAGACTGTCATATTTTTTCTCAAAATCTGGGTTCTGAGTGTGGCTAAAACAGGTACCAAGAAATCTGAAGCAACCCAATCTTATTAATGATTGGTTTGGGCTATTCTGAATTGAATCAAATAAAAGAAATAGTGAGAATTCATTCTGGGCATCAGAACTATGAAAGTAAGAAGTCGGAAATCTTGGTATCCAAAGGTTCCTAAGAGACACTCCATTTTGGCTACTAAGGTTGAAGAAAGGATTCTAAAAAAGATTAGAAAGACTCCCTAATTATTTTACACTATAACTTTCTTAATATTGAGGTAGTGTCTACTAACTCTGTCTGCGATGAAATTAGATTAGATAGGCTGATGGGAAATTCATTTCCTAATTGTGGGTGGAAAGAACTGAAAATACTTTGTATCCAGACTCACTAGAGGATCTTAGTGCTGCTGATAAATTGAATCAGAATGGTTGAATGGCTCTTCTTTTTTTTCTTCTATCTTATATTCTTATATTTTCTTTGATTTTTTATTATTCTATTTTCTTTTTTTTTCCAATTATTTCTATTTCAATAGAATTCTATTGAATAAGAAATAGAGGAACTTTTTATGAGTGGATTCATGAAATTGTTTCATAAAGAGCCGTAAGTAAGAATCCTATTTTGACTCTGCACCATTGATTCCACTATGATTATAAATCAATAATGGAATAATTCCTTCATTTCATAGAGATAGGGGACATCATTCACATGGATATAGTAAGTCTCGCTTGGGCTGCTTTAATGGTAGTGTTTACATTTTCTCTTTCGCTTGTAGTATGGGGAAGGAGTGGGCTTTAGAGCTAGGAATATTACTAATTTAGTACTTTACTGAAAAATAGACTTGTATCAATTGTGATCGTTTTGCGAAAGCTTAAAAAAAAACTTGACTTGCTTTAGTTTATCTATATCTATATATTCTTTCTTATCTATTCTATATATAAGTAGTATTAGATTTCTATTTTCTATTGAATCCTCTATTTCATATTTTTCTTTTATTATTCTATTTATAGAATATATTCTATGGTATTTCTATGGTATATCCCCGTACTAATCTTCCTACATGAATTCTTTCGATGGTCCCCCGGATCCATATTCATAAGCATAATAAGAGATCTAAAAAATAAGGAATTCAAGCAGTTGGGCTTGCAATTCTTTTGGATTGATCGAAATGCATACAAATGGGTGTCAAGAAAAAAGAGAAA